TTTAGCAAAAGCAGCTCTACGGGGTCGTATCGATTGGTTGAAAGGCCTGAAAGAGAACGTAGTTCTGGGGGGGATGATACCCGTTGGTACCGGATTCGAGGGATTGGTGCACCCTTCGAGACAACATAACAACATTTCCTTGGAAACAAAAAATAATAATATATTTGAGGGGGAAATGAGAGATATTTTGTTCCACCACAGAAAATTTTTTGATTCTTGCCTTTCAAAGAATTTCCACGATACATCAGAACAATCATTTATAGGTATAGGATTTAATGATTCCTAAAAGCGGATTTAGCCTTTTATTTGAAAACATTTGATTTCATTTAGTAATAGTAAAAATGATAATAATGAATAGAAAAGGAATAATGTAATGGCTTAGGTCGTAAATCTACGGCCAATTTGCGGTAGAAGAGAAGGTTCCATCGGAACAATTATTTATTTTAGGATACCCTCGTCTCTTTTTTTTTTTTTTAAGGAGGGGGGGTGTGGGGAGAAATGACAAAAAGATATTGGAACATCGATTTGGAAGAGATGATGAAGGCCGGAGTTCATTTTGGACATGGTACTAGGAAATGGAATCCTAAAATGGCCCCTTATATTTCTGCAAAGCGTAAAGGTATTCATATTATAAATCTTACTAGAACCGCTCGTTTTTTATCAGAAGCCTGTGATTTGGTTTTTGATGCAGCAAGTAAGGGAAAACAATTCTTAATCGTTGGCACTAAAAATAAAGCAGCTGACCTAGTAGCATGGGCTGCAATAAGGGCTCGGTGTCATTATGTTAATAAAAAATGGCTTGGCGGTATGTTAACGAATTGGTCCACTACAGAAACGAGACTTCATAAGTTTAGAGACTTGAGAACAGAACAAAAAACAGGGAGACTCCATCGTCTTCCGAAAAGAGATGCGGCCGTGTTGAAAAGACAATTATCTCACTTGCAAACATATCTGGGCGGGATTAAATATATGACGGGGTTACCAGATATTGTAATCATCATTGATCAACACGAAGAATATACGGCCCTTCAAGAATGTATCACTTTGGGAATTCCAACAATTTGTTTAATCGATACAAATTGTGACCCCGATCTTGCAGATATTTCGATTCCAGCCAACGATGACGCTATATCTTCAATTCGATTAATTCTTAACAAATTAGTATTCGCAATTCGTGAAGGGCGTTCTAGTTTAATAATAAGATAAAAAACTTAACTTACTTTATAAATTTCATAGAGTTTTGTAATAAGTTACTATTTATGAATCTCAGATACTCTTTTTGGATCTCAAAAAAGAGATAAAAAACTGGGGATATTATGTGATTCGTTGTATTCAAGAATTTAATTGGTATTATAAATATATATATATATGGGATTCAAGTAGTCACGTAGAGAAAGAGACGTTTGAATCAAAATAATTTTCTTTAAAGCTATATTTTTTTAAGAGGGCAATATGAATGTTCTATCCTGTTCTATCAACACACTAAAGGGGTTATACGATATTTCTGGTGTGGAAGTAGGCCAACATTTCTATTGGAAAATAGGAGGTTTTCAAGTCCACGGCCAAGTACTTATTACTTCTTGGGTTGTAATTGCTATCTTATTGGGTTCAGCTACTCTAACTGTTCGGAACCCACAAACCATTCCGACCGGTGGTCAGAATTTCTTCGAATATGTACTTGAATTCATTCGAGATGTGAGTAAAACTCAAATTGGAGAAGAATATGGCCCCTGGGTTCCTTTTATTGGAACAATGTTTCTATTTATTTTTGTTTCTAATTGGTCAGGAGCGCTTTTACCTTGGAAAATCATACAATTACCTCATGGGGAGTTAGCCGCACCCACGAATGATATAAATACTACTGTTGCTTTGGCTTTACTCACGTCAGTGGCATATTTCTATGCGGGTCTTACCAAAAAGGGATTGGGTTATTTCGGGAAATATATTCAACCAACCCCAATCCTTTTACCCATTAACATCTTAGAAGATTTCACAAAGCCTTTATCGCTTAGTTTTCGACTTTTCGGAAATATATTAGCTGATGAATTAGTAGTTGTTGTTCTTGTTTCTTTAGTACCTTTAGTAGTTCCTATACCTGTCATGTTCCTTGGATTATTTACAAGTGGTATTCAAGCTCTGATTTTTGCAACTTTAGCCGCGGCTTATATAGGGGAATCCATGGAGGGCCATCATTGACTAGTTTTTGAAAGATTCTTTTTTAGCTTATCCCAAGGTAATGTATGCGTGGCTCAAAAAAAATATAATCTAATTAGGAAATATAAATATACAACTCACTATATACAATCTAGAGTAATAGCCCCAAAGATATTAGAGTAGAGAGAGTTGTAAAAAAAAAGGGGGAAAGAGATCTAAAAGATCTTTTTCCTAAAATTCTTGGTTGATCCACTTATATTATACCATTCTCTCCTGAATAGATATTCATTTTATATTGCTGGTCGGCCAATCCTAATATTTCCTATTCGGAATCAGAATTTGAATAAGAATTCTTGTGGTTTACGAAGTGTGAGTAAAAAAAGAGGGGTGCTCTATAGAAAGATTCCCCTTTCAGTTGATTTTCTTCAGCGATTGACCAAAATAAAATTTTCAGAAATAATAAATTGCGTGAACTTAGATCAATCAAATAATGATATTTCTATCCACTGATTCGGCCTAAGCAATTTGTCTATTTAGATTGTATCCGTCCGGGAGAATGATAAAGAAAGGGGAAGAAGTATTTACAAACAAAAAAGGGATTCATAAAAAATAGGGTGATTCGGATCGGAGAGGGAGGTTTTACTAGGTATATTATATGTAAAAAAGCGCTATGCTAAAAGTCAACTTGTTTTTCGACGCATAATTCTCGAATTCGATTGAATTTAAGATGAATGAAGAGTTGGTTTACGTTATGGAAGAAAGGCGTGTATAGGTGATTGATATTAAATATTGACTAGTTATATATGAACTAAAGAGATATTCAATTTGCCCTACTACTATAAATTTGATGGCTATTCCAATAGAAGTCTTTCCGTATCCTCTGGGACTGTGAGTTCAATGAATAAACAGATGAAATCAAGAAAAAAATCGAAGAATTCAAAGAATGGTTCGGAACAAAGAAATGGACGGACGAAAGTCGTACGGATTCGCAAAGACTTTGTCGATAGGAACTAAAAAAGAGATATCGAAGTAAAGTAGTTTTGATCCTTGAATAAGATTATTACTTCAATTTGAAGTTTGTAGTTACTTCGACTGGATGAATTGTAGCGATGTAATATTAAGTTATAATTCATCGGCTGACTGTATCATTAACCATTTTTTTTTGTATGAGGAACTTATCATGAATCCACTGATTTCTGCCGCTTCCGTTATTGCTGCTGGATTGGCTGTAGGGCTTGCTTCTATTGGACCTGGAGTTGGTCAAGGTACTGCTGCGGGCCAAGCTGTAGAAGGTATCGCGAGACAGCCTGAGGCGGAGGGAAAAATACGAGGTACTTTATTGCTTAGTCTAGCTTTTATGGAAGCTTTAACAATTTATGGCCTGGTTGTAGCATTAGCACTTTTATTTGCGAATCCTTTTGTTTAATCTTATAAATTCGAAAAAGCAATAACCCACGGGAAGGGCTGATTTGTGGATGAGGAATTAGCATACTCACTCGCTTTCATCCTTTCCGTTCGTAGTCTAAGGAACCCCCTTTTATATTTTTTAGGAAGGGTTTAAATAAAGAAGGGGGTAATTCACCATTTCTAAATCGAATCTTTTTGGCTCGATTTAGAAATAGTAAAATATATATATATCAAATATCAAATATATCAAAGGGGGGGCAGGACGATACAAAAAGAACTCTGTTCTTTTTTTTTTAGTCTATCTATAAGAGGAGATCATATGAAAAATGTAACCGATTCTTTCGTTTATTTAGGCCACTGGCCATCCGCCGGGAGTTTCGGGTTTAATACCGATATTTTAGCAACAAATCTAATAAATCTAAGTGTAGTGCTTGGGGTATTGGTTTTTTTTGGAAAGGGAGTGTGTGCGAGTTGTTTATTTCAAGAATAGGCTGGATCCAACCAGCTGTACTTTTTATGTTATAACTAGGAAAAGTAGGTACATTATCTCACGAATGACTTCTGAATAAAGAAATCATATGCAAGAACCATAGCATTTCGTTATTCGTTGGTAAATCCGCTTTGATTCTCTATCAACCAAAAATGTGGGACCATTAACTATGGTTAAAGCTAAATCATTTGAAGTCCAGACGCAGCATGGTACTCTTTCTACCACAATATGAATATTAATATAGAGATGCTTTCAAAATGAATAATTTATCTATATAAGAACACTCATATGGATAAAATGATTTGAACCGCTTATTACAAAAATTGGGATTAAACCCCCTTTTATCCAATGATGAATCGACGACCTATGTATTGTGTATTAAAGGAAGAAAACCCTTTTGGATTTTTGGATAAAAAAAAAAAGAAACAACTTTGTTGACAATTACATATTTTTGTTTGGTCAGAAGAGTCCTCCGACTTTTTTGGTTTTGGATTAGTGATTGGTTTTGATATTTTTATTTTGGAATATGAAGAGAGTAGAGGATAGGCTCATTACATTCAAAAAAAGATATGGGAATTTATCATAAGTAATTGAGCGTGAGAGCCAAATGAATCGAAAGATTCATGTTTGGTTCGGGAAGGGATCATGGAAGTTTTTAAATGAATGGAAAGAGAATCTACTTTCATTAAGTGATTTATTAGATAATCGAAAACAGAGGATCTTGAATACTATTCGAAATTCAGAAGAACTACGTGGGGGAGCCATTGAACAGCTGGAAAAGGCCCGGACACGCTTACGAAAAGTGGAAATGGAGGCAGATCAGTTTCGAGTCAATGGATACTCTGAGATAGAGCGAGAAAGAATTAATTTTATTAATTCCACTTCTAAGACTTTGAAACAACTAGAAAATTACAAAAACGAAACTATTCATTTTGAACAACAAAGGGCG